CTTGAGTATGGTAGAATTATAAATATAAATGTTGCGTAATCCTTTTCATTTGGTTGAGTTTAGTCCGTGGCCTTTTACTGCTGCGGGTGGAGCGTTGTTTTTAACAGTTGGGTTAGTAAGTTGATTTCATGGAAATGGGATGGTTATTATATTAATTGGCATTTTGGTAATTTTGTTAACTATGGTGCAGTGATGGCGAGATGTAATCCGTGAAGGCACTTACCAGGGGTACCATACTAGGTGTGTTAGTATAAATCTTCGGTGGGGAATAATTTTATTTATTTTTTCTGAGGTGTGTTTCTTTTTTGCTTTTTTTTGAAGATTTTTTCATAGAAGGCTTGTTCCTACTATTGAATTGGGTTGTGTTTGGCCACCTGTTGGTGTTATGCCTTTAAATCCGTTTAAGGTTCCTTTGTTAAATACAGCTGTTTTATTAGGTTCTGGGGTTAGAGTTACTTGGGCTCATCACAGATTAATGGCGGGGAATCGTGAAGAGGCTTTATATGGGTTGGTATTAACTGTATCCTTAGGGTTGTATTTTACTATCCTTCAGTGAGGGGAATACCAAGAGGCTTCTTTTAGGGTTGCTGACAGAATTTATGGTTCTACGTTTTTTGTTATAACTGGATTTCATGGATTACATGTTTTGATTGGAAGAGTTTTTTTAATGGTTTGTATAGTTCGATGTTATTTACATCATTTTTCTACTACTCATCATTTTGGATTTGAGGCTGCTGCTTGGTACTGACACTTTGTTGATGTTGTGTGGATTTTTTTATACTTGTGTATTTACTGATGGGGTTGTTAAAAGTTAATAAGTAAAATGTTGGTAGATATTTTTTCTTCTTTGGATGCTGGTACGTATTCTAGTTTTAGGTTTAGCAGTCTTGTATGATTGAGTGGATTTGGTGGTTTGTTTATTATACTAATGGGTATGTGAGTAAGGATTTCTGGAGTTAATTCCGTGTTGCTTGTTCTAGTTAATGTAGTGTTGGATTTGGTGAATAGCTGTTCTGGAAAGTTTTTTGGTGGTTTCGCATTGGGGCAGGTGTCTTTATTTGTACTAATTTTTATTATTAACATTTCTGGGATAGTGCCTAATGTATTTAGTCCGACTAGTCATCTTTCTTTGACTCTTGTGTTGGCTATGATAATTTGGTTTTGTTTAGTACTTAGTGGTTGGGTGTTTTCTTGAAAGAGAAGAGCTAGTCATTTGGTTCCTACTGGGAGACCTACGGGCCTAATTCCTTTATTAATTATAATTGAAAGGGTTAGGATCTTAATCCGCCCAATTACTTTAGGTGTTCGATTGGCTGCAAACATTACGATAGGCCATTTGATATTACATGTTATTGGTGAGTATGTTATAACCTTTTATTACGAGGTTTTTATTTTTGGGAGAGTTCTAGGAAGTTTGGTAATGTGGGGGTATGTAATTTTTGAGTTTGCTGTTAGGTTTTTACAAGCATATGTTTTTGTGCTTTTGGTTGGCTTGTATTCTTCTGATCATCCTATGGATCATTAATAAATTTTTAAAATCTAAAAGAATTAGTTAATATATAATTTGGGTTTGTCAAACCTAAGTTGCCTGTATGGCATTCTTTTATGCCTCAGTTAAGTCCAATGTCGTGAGTTTTGGTAATTAGTTTAGTTTTAATTTTTTTGGTTTTTTTTGCAGTAATAATTTGATGGTGAGGTAGTACAGAGTATTCTATTAAATGCGATGAGAAAAAAAATTCTATGTTTCGGACTAAGAAAAATTATTTTGTAGTAGGAGTGAAAAAAGTGTAAAGGGTGGTAATCTAGAAAAGGTGAATAGATTAAGATGTGATTTGTTTCTATTATGGGTGTAGGGGTTATTGGGGTTTTTGTAGGTGTGGTGTGTTTGATTTCTCAGCAAAAGAGACTCTTTGGGGTTTTATTAAGGATGGAAGTTATTACTTTGGGTATTTATACTATAATTTTTAGTTTGGTCTATTCCCAGGGATGGTTGAGGAGTGTATGTTTGATTTTTTTAACTTTTGGGGTCTGTGAGGCTGCATTAGGGTTGAGTGTATTAGTTTCTTTAATTCGAAGAATGGGAAGTGATTACGTAGGTGGATTGGTTTTAGGTCATTTTTAGTTTGGGGGTTACTGGAATTTTAATAATGTTATTAAGTGGGTTAGGATGTGCAGTCTTTTGGTGAAGAGTTCTATTAGGTTGTATTCTTATATACTTAACGAGTTTGAGTCTGTGATATAGCCCTGTAGGGTTATCAAGATGTTGGGGTGAGTTTTTAGTAGTTGATAATTTTTCTTTCAGGCTGATTTCTTTAACTATTTTAGTTAGTAGTTTGAGGATATTAGCGAGAGTTCGTGATGTAGAGAAGTTAGGAAATAAGCCAGTTGAGTTTGTCTTTTATATTTTAATACTAACTTTAGTTTTGGTATTATGTTTTAGAGTTAGGAATTTACTCAATTTTTATATTATATTTGAGTTTAGGTTGATCCCTATTTTGCTTATTATTATTGGTTGAGGTTATCAGCCAGAGCGTTTGCAGGCAGGAAAATATATGCTATTATACACAGTTAGTGCTTCTCTTCCTCTTTTAGCCTTAATTATTATAATTTTAGTTAAGGATGGATCTGTTTTTTGGGGGTGAAGGTTTATGAGATCTGAATGGAGATGATTAGTAAGTGTTTGTGCTTCTTTGGCTTTTTTGGTGAAATTACCGGTTTATGGAATTCATTTATGATTACCAAAAGCTCATGTAGAAGCACCGGTAGCTGGGTCTATGCTTTTAGCTGGTGTTTTACTTAAGTTGGGAGGTTATGGGTTAATTCGAGTGTTTTTTACCTTAGGGTTGTTTAGAGTTTTGGCTATTTCTATTATCTTTTGTATTGGATTAGGTGGTGGGATTATTGCTAGAATGGTATGTTTTGTTCAAAATGATGTAAAGGCTTTAGTAGCCTACTCATCTGTTGGCCATATAAGGTTGGTTTTAGGGGGAATTTATTCTAACACAGAGTGAGGGTGGTTAGGTTGTTTATTAATAATAGTTGCGCATGGTTTGTGCTCTTCTGGAATATTTTTTTTGGCTAGGGAGACTTATAAGTTTTATAAAACTCGAAGTTTATTTTTGGTCAAGGGAGGATTAGTATTAATTCCTGGGGTTGCTTTGTGTTGGTTTTTGATGTGTGCTATTAATATAGCCGCTCCACCTTCTTTAAATTTATGGGGTGAATTAATACTCGGAATTTCTATTTTAAGCTATTCTATATTATTTGCTTTGCTTACGGGAGTTATAACTTTCTTTAGAGGGCTTTATTCTTGGTATTTATACACAATTACCCAGCATGGGCAGTGTCCTTTATGGGTACGTGGTGTAACTGTACTGGAAGAATATATTCTCTATTTTATTAGGTTTTTGTTAGTGTTTGTTTTAACAGTAACTAGGTTTATTTTGATAAATTTTTAGATTTTTATACTTGTATATTGTTTTGTTGATTATTAAAGTAAAGGGCGTAATGCTCCTTCTTTTGGTTTGCAGATTTTTACCCTTAAGATCAGGGCAAATAGTAGTATACAGGCTAAGATAATTACACAAATAACACCATTTTGTGTATACAAAAACCTTAGGGTTTGGGTTGTATTCCTAATGCCAGAGTTAATGTCAGTATTAATTCAAGAGCTTGAGGTGAGTGTTATATTCTTATAACTTATAAGTAAAAGAGTGGTTAGTAAAAGGGGTATCAGAGGGTTGTTGACAGAAAAAGTTATATTTGGGGAAAGTGATGCAATATAAGCAAATATCACTAATATTCCGCCAATAAAGATGAAGAAAAGTATATAAGAATATCAAGGTCTAATTGTGGCAACAATAGTACAGTTTAGGAATGCTAGTAAGAGAACTATAATACCTAAGGGCAAAGGGTGTATAGGAAGAGCTATTGAAAGCATGATAAATATTCAAAGAGTCGAAATAATTATTAGTGTGATTACATATAAGTTATTACTACAGTTATGCTGACCATTTTTGGCCTTTCTGCTTGGAAGGCAATTGTACTATCTATACTATCGGCATTTATAAAAGGAAGAGAAGTGGCGTTAAGGCCATTAAAAGAGCTAATCTTAAAGGTAAGAATGACTTTCAGGCTATAGCTATTAGGAGATCATATCGATAGCGTGGTAATGTTCCTCGGGCTCACAGAAAAATAATGGCTACTGGAACAGATAGTATTAGTGTTCTTGTAAGTAAACATGAGGTTATAAGGCTTATTATAAGGATATTTCTGTATTCTGCTATGAATAGAAAGGCAAATCCTGGTCCTCCATACTCAATATTAAATCCTGAAACCAATTCTGATTCTCCTTCTGCAAAGTCAAAAGGGGCTCGGTTTGTTTCTGCAAGGATAACTCTTAGCCATATAGCCCTTAATGGTAAAAATAGTGTAATTGCCCAGGAAGATGTATTTATTTTTCGAATTCTTACAATATCTATTTGTATGGTTAGAAATAGGTAAAAAATAATAATTAGGGTTATAGTTACCTCATAAGAAATTGTTTGGGCTATAGCTCGAATAGCTCCTAATAAAGCATATTTAGAGTTTGATGACCAACCCGCTATGAGTGTTGTATAAACAGCTAATGAGGAAATGCATAAGAATAAAAGTATTCCTAGTGTAAGTTGTGTTGATAACATATAAGATGGAAACAGTTGTCATATTCTAAGGGCTAAGATAAGCATGACACTTGGAGTTAAGATGAATGGAGAAAGATTGGAAGATGTTGGGGTAACTCATTCTTTAATAAAAAGTTTTAGGGCATCTGCTAATGGTTGAGGGATTCCAATAATTCTTAGTTTATTGGGCCCTTTTCGAATTTGAAAATATCCAAGAGTTTTGCGTTCTAGTAGGGTGAAGAATGCTACACCCAGTAAGATTAATAAGTATGTAGTGAGAGTGGAAATTATATGTTGAGTTATTAGGAAGGGAAGTAAAACTTCATGGTCAGGGCTTAAATCTGGGGCACTTTTCTGCCACCTTTCTTCAAAAAGGGTTTTAAGCCTTTAATTCGGTGTAAGCGAGTTGTAATAAATATACTACTTTTTGAAGTAAGCATTAAGGATTTAAAACCTATAATTTACCTCATCAGGGTAATCCGTTCTTCCGGCGTAATGCTATTGAGAATGTCTTGGCTGGAAGCTTTGGTAAAGTTGCAGTTTACAGTAATGATGTGTATACTACAAGACAGTGTGGTAAATAAGCTAAAAGCGGATTTTTTAATTCCTTTTAATGATCCAAATTCATTCGTGTCACAGGTTCACTAGCTTTTATTTAATAAAAGTGATTTATTTATTGCACAAAAAAATATAAAATTAGTAAATAAATCTAACATATAAGAGGCTGGGGAAAAAAGGGGGGGAGGGATAAATAATAAATTTAAAATTATTTAAACCTTGTTATCAAGTAAGATTTTCTTGTTTGCATTAGGTGAAAAAAAATAAAAAGAGCTAGTATCTTTATTATGTTGTATTTTTTGTTTTGTACTGCATTATTTTTATGAATATTTGGAGTCTATATAATTGGCTCTACAGGACGTAGTTATATAGTTGAATGACAATTCTTTAGGTTATGTGGTAGGGATTGAGGTTTACCTGTTGTAATTGATTATACTAGAATTATCTTTTCTTGTTTTGTCTGTTTAATTTCTGGTTCTGTATCATTATTTAGAATATCATATATAGAGGGGGAAGTGTTTATACCACGGTTTATATTATTAATTATAGCTTTTGTGGGGGCTATGAATTTATTAATTTTTATCCCAAGGATAATTACTATCTTATTAGGTTGGGATGGACTAGGAATTGTATCTTTTGCTTTGGTTATTTATTACCAAAATAAAAAGTCTTTAGCTGCTGGGATGTTAACTGTGTTAGCTAACCGTATTGGGGATGCTTTGTTAATTTTAGGAGTTTGTTTTTTAGTAAATTGAGGTGAATGGCGAATTGGTTATGGTATGACTGGCAGGTTTAGTTTATTAATTTGTTTTTTAGTAGTAGTTGGGGCAATAACAAAGAGAGCTCAAATTCCATTCTCTGCTTGGTTGCCAGCAGCTATAGCTGCTCCTACTCCTGTTTCTGCTTTAGTGCACTCATCAACTTTAGTAACAGCTGGTGTCTATTTGGTCATTCGGTTTTATAGCACTTTAGGAGAAGTTCAAGAAGTTTTGTGATTCTTGAGGAAGATAGGGGTGTTAACTTTGTTAATGGCCGGGTTAAGAGCTTGTTTTGAGGTTGACCTAAAAAAAATTATTGCCTTATCAACGTTAAGGCAGTTGGGTTTGATAATATTTACTGTTGGGATTGGTTTTCCTTTAATTGCTGTCTTTCACTTACTAACTCATGCTCTATTTAAAGCTTTGCTATTTTTATGTGCTGGTTCAATTATTCACTCTACTGGGGATACTCAAGATGGTCGTATTTTAGGAAGTTTAAACTATTTAATACCTTTTAGAAGGGGATCTTTGGTGCTTAGGAGTGTTGTATTATGTGGAATACCTTTTTTGAGTGGGTTTTATTCTAAGGATCTTATTCTAGAAAGGGCTTTTAGTGGGTCTGGTGGAAGGTTGGAAATTTTAGTTATAATAGTAGGGGCTGGATTGAGGTTAGTTTATAGTCTACGAATTTTGTTAATTAGAGCTTTTGGTCAAAGTTATAGTGGTAGTTTAGTTAGTTTTGGGGTTGAAAGCGGTTATGTACTTTCTTCTATTTTTATCTTGTCTATTAGTGCGGTTATAGGGGGGTGGATACTACAAAGAGTTTGAGTTGATGTAAATGGGTTTAGGTTGGTTGGTACTTTAGGTAAGACAACTATTGGGGTTGTAACGTTTTTTGGTTTATTCTATGGGTTTATTAATTTTTTCTTAACTAAAATTTTTGAGAAGAAAGTTTTTAAGGGTTTAGGTTGATTTTTATCTAGGATGTGGTTTATAAATTTATTCTGTGGTAGGTTCTTAGCTGGGATTGGGTTGAAATTAGGCAGGATAATGCATCTATATTTAGATATAGGTTGAATAGAAATTTTAGGAGGGCAGGGCGTATTTAATACTTTAAGGAGTGGGGTTAGACTAACCTTTTATGTGCAGAAGGAGAATCTTTTTGTGCACACTCGCACTTTTTTAGCTTTGTTAGTATTGGTTATGATTATAATGGGTGTTTGGGTTTTATAAAATATATTATATTGTTTTTTAATTGATGATTAATGGAAAAAGACTGTGTCATTTTAACATTTTCAGTATTATGTTTTATTATTAAACTATTTTTCCTTAGACATTACTTTTATGATAGTATAAAAGTAAATCTCATATTTTTGAGCAGGCGGGGGATGCTAGAAAGTATAAGAAATATAGGGTGGAAAAAATTTGTCCAATTCAAATAAAAGGTTCTTCTACAGGTTGTTTACCAATTCAAGTAAGCACGAGGAAAATTCCTAGGAATAATCAGAAAAGCCTTTGTCTTGTTGGGTAGAATGAGCTAGAGCGTATGATGTTTACATGAAGTAAAGGTAAAAAAATTAATATTAAGATTGATATTAGAAGTGCAATGACTCCTCCTAACTTGTTAGGAATAGATCGTAAGATTGCATAAGCGAATAAAAAATACCATTCTGGTTGAATATGGATGGGTGTTCTTAGCGGGTTAGCTGGTAGATAGTTTTCAGGGTCCGTTAACAGGTTTGGCAAGAATAGACAAATGAAAGTTAGTAGTGCTAGAAGAACTACAAATCCTACTGTATCTTTTGCTGTATAATAAAGATGGAATGGAATTAAGTTAATATTAGATGAAATTCCAAGGGGGTTATTTGATCCTGTTTGGTGTAGAAATAAGAGATGAACTACAACAAGAGCTAGGATAGCAAATGGAAGAATAAAATGTAGTACAAAGAATCGACTTAGGGTTGCGTTTCTAACTGAAAACCCTCCTCATAATCAATAGACTAAGGTTCTTCCAGTATATGGGATTGCTGATAGGAGATTTGTAATTACAGTAGCTCCTCAAAAAGATATTTGGCCTCAAGGTAGTACATACCCAAGAAAAGCTGTGGCTATGGTAAGAAATAATAGAATAATTCCAATATTTCAAGTTTCTTGAATTAGGTAAGATCCGTAATATATGCCTCGACCTGTATGAAGGTAAATGCAGACAAAGAAAAAGGAAGCACCATTAGCATGAATACTTCGTATTAGTCACCCATAGTTAACATCTCGTGAGATGTGGGAAACAGAACAAAATGCTAAACTTATGTCAGAGTTATAGTGTATAGCTAAGAATAGTCCTGTAATAATTTGTGTGACTAGACATAGGCCAAGTAGGGATCCAAAATTTCACCAGATAGAAAAGTTTACTGGAGCTGGGAGATCATATAAAGAGTTATTTAAGATCTTAACAAGAGGGTGTTCTTTTCGTATAGGAAGCATAGATTCAAAAAATTAGTGTGGCTAAATCTAAAACTTCCAAAGTTTTTGTTTTGATAAACTATTTTTTGGTTAGGGAAGGTGAGATTATCACTTTCTATTAGGTAACAACTAATTGCTGTAATTTAGCTTCTTCCCTGAGGGTTATAGGGGGTAAGGATTTCTTATTTATTGATCCTAAGTCAATGGTATTATTATACTAACTCCCTATGAGGAATAAAAAGTGTTTTATAAAGGTGCTTTTGGTGCATCTTTTGGGGTCCTTTCGTACAATCAAGAAGATTTTTATTTATAAAGGAGATAGAAACCAACCTAGCTTGCGCCGGTCTTAACTCAGCTCGTGTAAGGGTATAATAGTCGAACAGACTATCCTGTCATAGCGGTTGCACTTATGTGGATATCCTTAAGCCAACATCGAGGTCGCAAACCCAACTTTCGATATGTACTCTTAAGTTGGATTACGCTGTTATCCCCGGGGTAACTTCTTTTTGGTCCTTATCAAATTCTAAATAAGTTTTAGCTAAGAAATTGGAAGCTTTGCTGGTTCCAAGATTGCCCCAATCAAACCTTATATACATTGGGGTGAGTACACGGTTGTATACGAAAAGGTAAAGTTCCGCGGGGTCTTTTCGTCTACCTTTATTATCTAAGTCTTTTCACTTAGACGAAAAGTTTTTTTATACATATGGTAAAGGTGTTCCTAGTCTTGCCATTCACTGGCCTCCAATTAAAAGGCTAATTATTACGCTACCTTAGCACGCTCACGCTAACGCGGCCGTTTAAATTTCACTGGGCAGGCATTATTTTCTATAATAGGTTTTCAGAAAACGATGTTTTTGGTAAACAGGCAGGGAACTTATTTGCCGAGTTCACTTTATGTATTTTAGGAAATAAAAGTTTTTGACTCAAAGCTTCAAGGGTGTTGAACAATATTTTATATTAATACTAATAGAATGCCTGTTTAATAACAAAAAAATTTCTTGTTAAATTTCTTTAGTTTTAAAATTGGTGATGTAGATATTTAATAGAGTACTTACATTAGCTAAAACGCTGTTAGATGGCTGCTTTTAAGCCTACTGATGGGACTGAAAGATAAGGTATTTTAAAGTTCTTGTTGAGCTAGTCCTCAACAGGCTAAGCTTTATAGATTAAGGTAATAAAATTTTACTATAAGCCAGCACTTTGATGCTTTTAAAGAAAAACCAGCTATATAACCATATGAAAGGTTTGTTACTCCTACTAAAAGTTACTTTACCAATTATGAAACATTGGTTTTTAGGAATTAGTAGCTCATGGTTATTCGGGAGTGTATATTAATATATTTTTGTTGCTTCTCCATGATGCAAGAGGGATATGATATTATCATTTCTTAGGAAAGCTAAGTAATGGTCCTTGCGGTTGATTAAGATGGGTATTTTTTAAAAATACTTTTTAAGTTGAAAATTTTCTTTAAATTTTTAAATAAAATTTAGTTTTGCTTATAAAGGGGATAACCCGTGGAAAGAGCTACAATCTTTTGCCTAATCTCGGCCACTTTACTAAGGCATTTAGCTCTGGAGAGGTTTATTCTTATCTTTGATTTACAAGACCAATGCTTATTAGCTTCTCAGAGCGTCCTGAAGTATAAAATTAACTATAGTCGAGTTAAAAGCTCGATGCCTTGAGTTTCGGCCATCATGGACTTCAATAGGGGCAATTTCCATTACCCCTACTATGTTACGACTTATCCCACTTTATTGTCGGAGTGACGGGCGATTTGTACGCGCTTTAGTTCTTATTCAGATCTTTTTTCTAAAATTAAATCTTACTTTCAAGTCCTCCTTCATTAAATTTTTAAAATTTAAATCCGTTAGTATATTTATTTGTATCCCATGAATCTGCTTTTCATTGGCTGTATGTCACCTGAATTCTTGGATGATTAGTCCAATTGCTTCCTTTTTTTCTTTTGCGAGCAAGCATAAACGGCCGTACACAAGCTGGGAGCTAGAATAGCTTAGATTTTTCGTGGATTATCGAATTAAGTCACAGGATCCCCTGATGAGGAGTAAAGCACCGCCACATTGTTTGAGGTTTAAGCTTTCGCTCGTAGTATTCTTTTATATGTTGAGCCACACAGTAGTCGGGTATCTGATCCGAGTTCTGAGATTGTGGTTTGTTGGAGTAATTTAGGAATGACTGATTAGGGTTTAGTTAAAATTTGCTTTTTACGCTAAAAGTTAGTTTTAAGGTCTATGTTAAAAACTACTCCAATTTGCTAAAATTAGCTTGAGGTATTGGTATAACCGCGACTGCTGGCACCATATTTTGCCACCTCTATATACTTATTTTCTATGGCCTAGTTTCCTAGCTAGCATAATGTAAAACATTGGTGTTGTAAAATTTTGAGTACTAAAGTAAGTACTCTTAGAGCATTGTGCTATGCCATTCTTTTAAAGACTGGATAGGAATGGGTCTTTATACAATGCGTATGGGCTGCCATATGTAGTTTAATTTAGGTAGCTAACTATGTACATCAATGAAATATTACAAAGCAAGGGTGTAAGTACACCTAGTTATGGGCCGAAACCATATTACAATTAGTTTCTTGCTTAGGGTAAAGATTGACTTTGGTCATTTAAGGCTTTGAAGGCTATTAGTTTTTTTAACTTAAATCTCTTAAGTGGTAGGAAGGATACTCTATTTCTGGGTTATGAGCCCAACAGCTTATTAATTAGCTTATCCTACTAAAAAAAGAAAAGGATTAAAATTAAAGGTAGGATTTGGATGAGAAAGAATATTATTAGATTTTTCGAAATTGTTTTGTACTTAGTTAGGTGTATTTTACTAAACCTAAGTAATGTTGAAAAAGTTAAGGATAAGTAATAAAATAAGCTAATTAATGCACCTATAATTAATCCAAGAATAATAGCTATCTTAGCTCTTGTAAATATCAGGACTAACAGTTTTATAATAAATCCTACTAGAGGGGGTAATCCACCTAAGGACAAAATGCTAATTGATAACATAAAGGTTTTTCTTGGTTCTTTAGGAGAGAAAAGTTGTTTACATGATTTATTATCTTCTTTATATAGAAGGAAATAAATTGATATATTAATTAAAATGTAGGAAAGTAAGTAAGAAGCTAGAATTGAATAATTTCTATAAATACTTGCTAGTATCCACCCTGTATGGGCAATCGAAGAGTACGTGAGTAAGGATCGAATATCAGTTTGGTTGATCCCCCCAATGCCTCCTCATAAAGAGCTAATTACAGCAATAGGCATGATTATTTTAATAAGTAGTGGGTTGAATGAGCTGATTGCTAGAATGGGGGCAATTTTTTGTCAAGTAAGAAGAATAAAGGCTGGTATAAGTTGGAGGGTTAGTATAACTGGGGGGAATCAATAGTGGAAGGGGGCTACTCCTAGCTTTAAACATATAGCAATTAGTATAAGGATTTGTAAGTTATTTAAGTATATTGAGATAATGGCTGAGGAGATAAAAATTGCAGAGCCTAAAGATTGGGGGATTAAGTATTTTACTGCTGCTTCTGACTCCCTTGTACTTTCTTTTATAAAAATAAGTGGGATGTATCTAAGTATATTAACCTCTAAGCCTATTCATGTGGTTAATCAATTAGACGAAGATGCTACCAGGTAGGTGCTTCTGATAAGGAGGAACATAAATAAAAGTTTACTGGGCAATTTCATTTTAATAAGTGCAGTTTTAGTGTTGATATAAAGTTATATTAACGTCGATTATAATATTGGGCTAGGTTTGTTACGGCTCGTCTCCGACGAACAGGGTATATTCCAGTGTCATGATCTCCAGTTCCGGACGGACGATTTTCAGGATTAAAATGGGGAGTAGAAAATTCTTCAGCTCTAGTCTGTGGGTAATTAACAGAACTATCTCTGACTCTAGTATGGGGAGATTGGTGATTCACAGTTCTAGTGTGGGAGGAAATAACAGAAGTATCACTAGCTCTAATATGGGGAGAAGTAACAGGATGGTTCTCAGCTCTAGTCTCAGCTCTAGTTTCAGCTCTAGTTTCAGCTCTAGTTTCAGCTCTAGTTTCAGCTCTAGTTTCAGTTTGAGCTCTAGTTTGAGCTCTAGTTTGAGCTCTAGTTTGAGCTCTAGTTTCAGCTACAGTCTCAGCTACAGTCTCAGGTCTAGTCTGAGCTCTAGTCTCAGCTATAGTCTCAGCTATAGTCTCAGCTATAGTCTCAGCTATAGTCTCAAGTCTAGTCTGAGGAGAAATAGCATATACTTCTATAAGGTGTAGATTTTGAATCCAAACTTGGTCTAAGAGAAGCCAAAAGTAATCTAAGCTATAAAGAAACAAAGAGGGGAGGAAACAAGCAACAATTAGTATAATGGAGATAATAGAGGTAAAAGAAATCAAGCAATATAATTTACATAAGAAAATTATAATTGTTTTGCGTATATTCCTGTTGTTAGACTTGTTATGAGTCATAACTAAATGCAGTAGTGCTCTTTTGACGTGAAAAGTCAATGTGCGTATACACTTAATTAGAAAGATGGTAGGAGAAGGAGAGAAAGATGGAAGGAGTTAAACCTCTCTTTATGTGGTTAGAAGCCACATATTAGCTCGGCTATCTTTCAGTAAAAGGTAAGTGAGTCGAACACTTTCTTTTTGATTTCAAGGCAAATATTCTCCGAGGTCCTTTTAGATTTAGTTCTAGAGTGTTATTCAATAATTGAATGCAAATCAAACCTTTTCTTTAAAGTATAGAACTTCTATATGTTAATATTTTATTTATATGTTAATATTTTATTTATATGTTAATATTTTATTTATATGTTAATATTTTATTTATATGTTTTTATTTTATTCATATGTAAATATTTTATTTATTTTTTTTTTTCTTAAAAAATAAATAAAATATTTATAGTTAAGAGGGTAATGAGTAGTCTAATAAAGACGATGGATTGTGGTTCTATAAATAGGGTAAACCTTTCATTAGAACAATTTTATGACTTTAACTTAGTTAATGTATGGGTAATTACCTATTAAAGGTAGTATGGAAAAGGTGGTGATGAGTATTTGGTTAGCTTGTTTGGTGGGGCTAATTTTATTAGTAGTTGGATTGTTTCTTGGGGTGTCTTTTTATGGGGGTCGAGAGAAGCCAAGACCTTTTGAGTGTGGGTTTGATCCTATTGGATCTTCTCGAGTTCCTTTTTCTTTGCGATTTTTTCTTCTGGCTGTTATTTTTGTAGTTTTTGATGTGGAGATTGTTTTACTGTTTCCTGCTGTGATGGTTGTTGGAAGTTCCTGAATGTGGGTTAAAAGCTATTTAGCATTATTGATTTTTTTATTATTATTATTTGTTGGGGTAGTTCATGAATGACATGAGGGTTCACTGGAGTGAGAAGCGTAAGTAAAAATACAAAAATGAGCTTTTGGGGTCAATTGGGGTTTCAGGATAGTTATAGTGGTTTGAGTTCTGAATTAAGTTTTTTTCATGATCATGCTATGTTTGTGTTGGTGTTGGTTTCTTCTTTTGTTGGGTATATAATAGTATGTTTGTTAAAAAGTAGGTTGTCTTCTCGGTTTATTATGGAAGCTCAAGCTCTTGAGGCTGCTTGAACTGTGGTTCCTGGATTATTATTGTTAATTTTAGCTATTCCTTCTGTTCGATTGTTATACTTATTAGATGAGGTAGGAGGGCCTATGATTAGGATGAAAGCTATTGGGCATCAGTGATATTGAGAATATGAATATGGTGATAGGAATGATGTAGTTGGTTTTGACTCTTATATATTAAGAAGATTAGAGGTAAATAATGGTTGTTACCGTTTATTGGAGGTCGATAATCGATGTGTGTTACCTTATGGGGTTGATAGTCGTATTTTGGTAAGATCCGCCGATGTTATTCATGCTTGAGCTTTGCCTTCTCTTGGAGTTAAGGTTGATGCTATTCCAGGGCGAATTAACCAGTTGGGGATTCATTTGACAGGGTCAGGAGTAATATTTGGCCAATGTAGGGAGATTTGTGGTGTAAATCATTCTTTTATGCCTATTGGGTTAGAGAGAGTTTCGCCTGAAGTTTTTTATTATTGATTGATAAATTAGTTAAATTAAGAGGGGTATTTTGTAAGTAGTTTGCGGTGGTTGTGTTCTACTAATCATAAGGATATTGGTACTTTATATTTGTTGTTGGCTTTGTGGTCTGGTCTAATTGGGTTAGCTTTGAGGCTTTTAATTCGAGCTGAATTAGGTCAACCAGGTAGACTCTTAGGGGATGATCAGTTATATAATGTAATTGTTACAGCTCATGCATTTATAATAATTTTTTTTTTGGTAATGCCAATAATAATTGGAGGGTTTGGTAATTGACTTATTCCCTTAATAATCGGTGCTCCTGATATAGCTTTTCCTCGGTTAAATAATTTAAGATTTTGACTCCTTGTACCAGCTTTGTTTTTACTACTAAGATCTTCATTGGTAGAGAGAGGTGTAGGTACTGGTTGAACGGTGTATCCTCCTTTGTCAGGAAACGTTGCTCATTCTGGGGCTTCAGTGGATTTAGCTATTTTTTCATTACATCTTGCTGGTGCTTCTTCTATTTTGGGTGCTATTAATTTTATTTCTACTGCTGGAAATATGCGGTCTCCTGGTTTAGTTGCTGAGCGAGTTCCTTTATTTGTTTGGGCTGTTACTGTAACAGCTGTGTTATTAGTAGCTGCTTTACCAGTTTTAGCTGGTGCTATTACAATATTACTTACTGATCGTAATTTAAACACTTCGTTTTTTGACCCTACGGGAGGAGGTGATCCTATTTTGTATATACATTTGTTTTGATTTTTTGGGCATCCAGAAGTTTATATTTTGATTTTGCCTGGCTTTGGTATAATCTCGCATATTGTTATGCATTATGCTGGTAAAAAGCAAGTTTTTGGGTACTTAGGGATGGTGTATGCTATTGTTTCTATTGGGGTGTTGGGATTTATTGTGTGGGCTCATCATATATTTACTGTAGGGATAGATGTAGATACACGAGCTTATTTTACTGCTGCTACTATAATTATTGCTGTTCCAACAGGTATTAAAGTTTTTAGTTGGTTGGCTACTATTCATGGGTTTGTAAACAAGACTGAATCTCCTATTATGTGGGCTTTAGGATTTATTTTTTTATTTACTGTTGGTGGATTGACTGGTATTGTTTTGTCAAATTCCTCTTTAGATATTGTTTTGCATGATACATATTATGTAGTAGCACATTTCCATTATGTTTTGAGAATAGGGGCTGTTTTTGCTTTATTTAGGGCTTTTAGGTATTGGTATCCTTTAATCTCTGGAGTGACTTTTCATGTTGTTTGAAGGAAAGTGCACTTTGTTTTAATATTTGTAGGGGTGAATTTAACGTTTTTTCCACAACATTTTTTGGGTCTAGCTGGTATACCTCGTCGGTATTCTGATTATCCGGATAGTTTTACTAAATGGAATGTAGTGTCTTCTTGAGGTTCTTTAGTCTCTTTTGTGTCCGTATTGCTTTTTATGTTTATACTATTTGAGTCTTTTGTTTCACAGCGTTCTGTGATTTGGGGGAGAGCTTTAAGAACGTCTTTTGAATGACAAGATAATAGTTTTCCTGCATCCTTTCATTCAAATAGGCAAGTTGTAAAGGTTGTGTTGTCTAGGTAG